ACAATAAGGGTTTCAAAGAAACCAATTTAGTCATTAGTAAAGCTGAAGTGAACCAAGGAAATACTGTGAAAAAATTAAAACCTCGTGCCCGAGGACGAAGTTACCCACTAAAAAGATCCACTTGTCATATAACTATCGTATTGGAAGATATATCCGTCTATCAACGATATAAAGAATATTTAATGTATTTAAAAAAACCTGGATGCAGCAATGAAAACATAAATATAACATGTTATGATACATATAGTAGTGGAGGCCTATGGGACAAAAAATAAATCCACTTGGTTTCAGACTTGGTACAACCCAAAGTCATCATTCTATTTGGTTTGCACAACCAAAAAAGTATTCTGAAGGTTTAAAAGAAGATAAAAAAATACGAGACTGTATTAAAAATTATGTCCAAAAAAATATAAGAATATCTTCTGGCATGGAGGGAATTGCACGTATCGAAATTCAAAAAAGAATCGATCTCATTCAGATAATAATCTATATGGGATTTCCTAAATTATTAATTGAAGATAAAACCCGAAGAATCGAAGAATTACAGATAAATGTTAAAAAAGAACTTAATTGTGTCAACAGAAAACTCAATATTGCTATTACCAGAATTTCCAATCCGTATGGGCATCCTAATATTCTTGCAGAATTTATAGCTGGCCAATTAAAAAACCGCGTTTCTTTTCGAAAAGCAATGAAAAAAGCTATTGAATTAACTGAACAGGCGAATACAAAAGGAATTCAAGTACAAATTGCAGGACGTATCGACGGAAAAGAAATTGCACGTGTTGAATGGATAAGAGAAGGCAGAGTTCCTTTACAAACAATTGAAGCTAAAATTGATTATTGTTCCTATACAGTTCGAACTATTTATGGGGTCTTAGGAATAAAAATTTGGATATTCGTAGACGAAGAATAACAAACTTTATTTGTCTTTACATTTTATCCAAGGATAAAAAAACTAAAACTATGTTTAGTATAACACTATACAGACAGCAAAAAAAATTACAGTCTTCTTTTTTTGTTTAAGAAAAAATCAGCAATTCTATAAGGTTGAATAAAAATTTCCATCAAAACTCCTTTGATATAATTGCTATGCTTAGTGTGTGACTCGTTAGTTTAGGATTCGATTAGACTAAGAAAAAAAAATAAAAAAGAAGTTACCTATAAGATAAGAGCAACTAATAACTATAGCATTAATAAATAACCTAAGCAACTCATTGCTTCGCATTATCTGGATCCAAAAAAATAAGTCAAGATATGATAGACTGATCATATAATTGTAGCAACTGAATTTTTTTTACAAAAAAAAAAAAAGAATAACGAAATATTATTATTAAGTATTATTATTAAGTATTATTATTAAGTTATGAAAGGTAATTGAAAGGTATGCGGATAAACGGAAGGATGAAAGAAAGAGAGAAAAAATTTGAATATTAATGATCTATTATTCCAATTTGGAAAGTCTATGAGGTCACTGTAATAAAAACAATGTAATAAAGCATGAATACAGATTCATTCATAATAATTAAATAAATCTGTTCGTTCTGAAAACAAAAAATTAAGAGCCTTGAGCCAATAAAAACTGAGAAAATTGACTCTAAAATAAATTAAAAAATAAAATTTAAAAATTTCAGGTAAGAGCTCCATTGTAGAATTCGGGCCTAATGATTAATCAAGAGGCGATAGGAACGACGGAACCCATGAATATAGAGGATTCAATTGAAAAATAAATCTTAGTAATTCATTGGACAGGATGGCGGAATAAACCATAAACTTTATTATCTATTCTGATTCTTATTCTGAGACCTCGTGGGATAAACATCAAACTTAAATAGATATTGAAAGAGTAAATATTCGCCGGCGAATTTTTTTTTTCAAATAAAAAAAGTAATAAAAAAAGAAAAAGATAAAAGAAAATAAGGATTTTGTTAAAATACTCTAACTCTAACAAAAACGACATTCGAGATAATGATATTACGTTATTTTTAAATAAATATAAATAGAATTCATCTTGGATTCCATTTTGAAAAAGACATACACAAATTTAGAAAAGATCAGATGAAATGTCAAAAAAGACCATGATTAATAGGATTAATCATTAACTACATCTATATATTAATACAAGCTTTTTTAGTACTTTTATTCGCGAGGAGCTGGATGAGAAGAAACTCTCACGTTCAGTTCTGTAGTAGAGATGGGATTTCTAATTTAGAAAAAAACCATCAACTATAACCCAAAAAGAACCAGATTTCGTAAACAACATCGAGGAAGACTAAAAGGAATATCTTCTCGTGGGAATCGTATTTGTTTTGGCAGATATGCTCTTCAAACACTTGAACCCGCTTGGATCACATCTAGACAAATAGAAGCAGGGCGACGAGCAATGTCACGAAATGTACGACGTGGGGGAAAAATTTGGGTACGTATATTTCCAGACAAACCAGTTACAGTAAGACCGGCGGAAACGCGTATGGGTTCTGGGAAAGGATCCCCGGAGTATTGGGTAGCTGTGGTTAAACCAGGTAAAATCCTTTATGAAATGGGTGGTGTACCCGAAAATATAGCCAGAAAAGCTATTTCAATAGCGGCATCAAAAATGCCTATAAAAACCCAATTCATTATTTCTGAATAGGAATATAGAATGAAAAAGCTAAATAACATTTAAGGAAAAAAAAGATTATCGGTTTTATTTTTTTGACAAACAATATTTTTTTACTTCGTCCTTTGTATTAAAAGAAGAGATACAAAAAAATGATATGATTCAACCACAAACCCATTTGAATGTAGCAGACAACAGCGGGGCTCGAGAATTGATGTGTATTCGAATAATAGGAGCTAGTAATCGCCGATATGCTCATATTGGTGACGTTATTGTTGCTGTAATCAAGGAAGCAATACCGAATACTCCTCTAGAAAGATCAGAAGTGATCAGAGCAGTAATTGTACGTACTTGTAAAGAACTCAAACGTAACAATGGGACGATAATACGATATGATGACAACGCCGCAGTTGTCATTGATCAAGAAGGGAATCCAAAAGGAACTCGAGTTTTTGGGGCGATCCCACGGGAATTGAGACAATTAAACTTTACTAAAATAGTTTCATTAGCTCCTGAGGTTTTATAAGACCTAAATATCGATAGTTAGTATAGGATTTAAAAAATGGTATTGAAATAAAAATAATTAATAGATTGTGTATCACGCATATACCCTTAATAAAAAAATATTAATAATTTAATTCATATATTAATATTATATATTAATATATAATTCGTCTATATCTATATATAAATAAAAGAAAAAGAACATGTTGATTATATCAAAATTATAGAACAATAAGGAATTTTAACTTATCATGGGGAAAGACACTATTGCTGATATAATAACCTCTATACGAAATGCTGACATGAATAGAAAAGGAACAGTTCGGATAGGGTCGACTAACATCACCGAAAGCATTGTTAAAATACTTTTACGGGAGGGTTTTATCGAAAACGTAAGGAAACATCGTGAAAACAATCAATATTTTTTGATTTTAACCCTAAAACATAGACGAAATAAGAAAGAATCCTATAAAACTATTTTAAATTTAAAGCGAATAAGTCGACCGGGTCTACGAATCTATTCTAACTCTCAACGAATTCCACGAATTTTAGGCGGAATAGGAATTGTAATCCTTTCGACTTCTCAAGGTATAATGACAGACCGAGAAGCTAGACTAAAAAGAATCGGTGGAGAAATTTTGTGTTATATATGGTAATCCTTCTAATATAAAAATTGGATATCCGGAATTTACCATTTGTTAAAAAAGGGGGGTTGTGTAATACCACCCCTGCTAAAAATAAAAAAATTTTAGCAAGTTCTTAGGTATAAGTTAATCAGGGGACAGCCGCTTTCTAGACTCCATAACAAGGATTCAAAAGAGTAAGTGGTTTTTTCAATTTCAACATTCCTTTCACGAAGATACAATTAAAGATTCAAAAATATCAAGAAACCTTTCTTTCGTCCAACAAAACAATAAGTATATTCACAGAATTAAGGAATAATAACTATGAAAATAAGGGCTTCCGTTCGTAAAATTTGTGAAAAGTGTCGACTAATCCGTAGGAGGGGACGAATTATAGTAATTTGTTCCAACCCGAGGCATAAACAAAGACAAGGATAATCTTACTAAAGGAAATAAAATAAAGGGCACTTCCAAGGAGCTGGCAAAAAAAGTCCGTTTTGACATGAAATGGATATATCCATATATTTCTTGTGAAATGAAAAAATATGGCAAAACCTATATTAAGAATTGGTTCACGTAAAAATACACGTAGTGGTTCACGTAAAAATGTACGTAGAATACCAAAGGGAGTTATTCATGTTCAAGCAAGTTTCAACAATACCATTGTGACCGTTACAGATGTACGGGGTCGGGTTATTTCTTGGTCCTCCGCGGGTACTTGTGGATTCAGGGGTACAAGAAGAGGAACACCTTTTGCTGCTCAAACCGCAGCAGGAAATGCTATTCGAGCAGTAGTGGATCAAGGTATGCAACGAGCTGAGGTAAGGATAAAAGGCCCTGGACTGGGAAGAGATGCAGCATTACGAGCTATTCGTAGAAGCGGTATACTTTTAAGTTTCGTACGAGATGTAACCCCTATGCCACATAATGGTTGTAGACCCCCTAAAAAAAGACGTGTATAGAACTAAATAAAAGCTGAAAGGGTTTCAAGAGAAATAAACGATTCAATGATCTCATCAAATAAAATTACTATGGTTCGAGAGAAAGTCAAAGTATCTACTCGGACACTACAGTGGAAGTGTGTTGAATCAAGAAGAGACAGTAAGCGTCTTTATTATGGACGCTTTATTCTGTCTCCACTTATGAAAGGTCAAGCCGACACAATAGGCATTGCGATGCGAAGAGCTTTACTTGGCGAAATAGAAGGAACATGTATTACACGTGCAAAATCTGAGAACATACCACATGACTATTCTAACATAGTAGGTATTCAA